GAATGAAATCAATCTGATTCCAATATCTCATATCTTTCCCAAACAAAAGGGGACAATTTAAGTGGAAAGCCCATATCTATTTAATATCTATTTATTAGAATAAAATTAGTCTGTTTTTATGTTATTTCGTACTGTATAATTCCTTTGCTTTGTTTGTGGGATCATTTTCCCCGAGGGGTAATGAAAAGAATTCTAGAATGGATTGCTAATTATGCCTAGATCTCATATAAATGGAAATTTTATTGATAAGACCTCTTCAATTGTAGCCAATATCTTATTACGAATAATTCCGACAACTTCAGGAGAAAAAAAGGCATTTACCTATTACAGAGATGGTGCGATTTGATTCTTTTTTATTGTTTTTTTTAGCCCTCACCTCAGTCTTACGAGAAAGAGACGCGGTTCGGTATAGAAAGAACGAAATTCTTGAAATAAACCTACGCTCGGTGAAGGTGAAGTTTGGAGATAGAACAATTCCTTCTATCGTGTATCCTCGATTGATGCAGCCTCAGATGTTTCAATTGTTGATTTGAGTATTGAGCGAAAGGTTACACCTATGGGTTCTGTATTGCGGGTCAATCCTACACTACATTAGTACCAATAGACGGCATAAGGGAAAAAGCACTACACCTAGGAATCAACAACACAAAAACTTTGTTATAAATTCCCCCTTTCCTTATCGGTATCGGGACTAACAAGAATGGTTGGGACAACAAACATCCATCTCGTTTGTACTTTGGATACCCGTATAACCATCAAAGATCGTTGAAGTGACTAATTCCTGGAAATAGAAGGCGTTGAGAACAAAGAAATTGTTGGAGTTACCATTTATATCTAACACTAATATGATTGGTGTTAAGAAAAAACCTCTTGCGGGAAGGCTGGCTAGAGATTTCTTGTAAAAATACTAGTTCCTTTCAGTTCATAATGAGATGAGAATAGTTCAATTTTTATTCTATGGATTATTCCCCTTAGTACTATGCGCAGAAGGGAGGAGCCGTATGAGATGAAAATCTCATGTACGGTTCTGGAACGGAGATTTTTTGAATAGAATGAACGACCGTAACGGATGTTGGCTCAATCCGAAGGAAATTATGCGGAAGCTTTACAGAATTATTATGAAGCTACGCGACCAGAAATTGATCCCTATGATCGAAGTTATATACTCTATAACATAGGCCTTATACACACAAGCAATGGAGAGCATACAAAGGCTTTGGAATATTATTTCCGGGCACTAGAACGAAACCCATTCTTACCACAAGCTTTTAATAATATGGCCGTGATCTGTCATTACGTGCGACTATCTCCACTATAGAAATAAGGAAAAAAGCAAAGATCAAATTGGCTAGTAAATACTAGAAAAAATAGGCTTTCTACATAATGCATCGTCCAAAGCAACGATTTTTATCAGCTGTAGCAAGGAAAGAGACTTCACGAGAACCAAAATAGGAAGAAAAAAAAAAAATGAGTGCAGCCTATATACTATATTCTATGGATAAAGGATCAAATTGATAGAGAAAGCACCGTAAAGATCAATTAGCGAGCTATTGAGTCGATACAGTTAAGAACTGCTTACTTATGTCATGATATGGGACAAAAGTTAGGAATCAACTTATGTAATAGAGTCGATCCACTAAGGTATTGAGCAGCGGTGTAGCATCAGATCCCAAAGATAGTAAGTTCTTTTTTCTTATGGAAAAAAGTCTTTTTCAAAGATTCTATATGAATTCCATATATGAAACCGAGATAGTTACCTTTCAGAAAATTCTAACGATATTGTGGGGATACCTATGCTTCATTCTTCTGAAGGTGGGAGAAAAGATCAAACTGATTCTGATTATTGATCAAAATTAGGGTTTGAAACTTATGTAATTAACTTCTTCTGGTTAACCCAAGAAAAAATGGGATAGGTTTATGAGAAATCTAATTCAGTTAGCATAGGGTAGATTAAGATAGGACACAAAAAGAATCGATTTTGGAGCCGTATGAGATAGGAAACTCTCAAGTACGGTTCTAAGGGAAGGAACCACCTATTCCGACCGGGGAGAACAGGCCATTCTACAGGGTGATTCTGAAATTGCGGAAGCTTGGTCCGATCAAGCTGCTGAGTATTGGAAACAAGCTATAGCGCTTACTCCAGGTAATTATATTGAAGCACATAATTGGTTGAAAATCACGAAGCGCTTCGAATAAAACCACTCTCTTTTTTAATGAATTTTTTAAAAATAGATTTGGTTGTTGGATCCATCAATCAAATAAAATAGATCGTTCCTATGAGAAGATCTAATCAAGAATTTCATTATATCTCTTCCTTCTGCATTATATTTTGTACGGTATCTCATAGGGATAAAAGATATGGATACAGTATAGAATAGAACTAATAAAGTAAAGCTAATAAAAAATACTAAATATAGATAAGATATCAGAATGATTTTATCTTATTAATTCTAATGAATGATCTTGTGATTTGTAATAAAGTAATGTGATTTGTAATAAA